TATTCTTGTACAGTCAAAGGGGATCGATTCCACAAAAGATGAGATCAGTAAAAGGCAATCACTGAAACGTCATATTATTAGGATCGTCAATATTGTACCGAGGGCGTCTTTAGAATATACCGAATCAGTATAACTATCCTGCTTCTGACACAGCAAGGCAATTTGAATCAGTATCGAATCGAAAGGACGTGCTAAAGAATTTTTTTTTTCTTTCTTTCCTTTACCTCATTGATGTAAAATAATGCTCTATATTAATTGAAAATTCTTACAATAATGAAAGGTATTCCCACAATTTAAGTAGATGCGCGAGATCTAGAAATTTCCTTTTCGTAGTTGTAGAAATTGTGTTTTTTTTGTTGGAATCCTTTTTCAAATTGGTTAATCGTCCAGTAACAAATAAGAGTAGTAGAGCGTATTCGATGAAAGAAAGCGAAGAAAGAATAAAATAATTGGAATCCATGGTTGTGGTGTATTGTTGCATTGGATCTCGATCTAAATCTTGATCTAGCTCCAAGGATGAGGCTTTATTTAAAAATATGGAAAGAAAAATTGTAAAAACTCAAAAGGATAATGGAAATTACTAGTTTTATAATCTAGTTGGACAAAAAAAGATTTTTTCTAGTGATCATGTGATAGCTTTTTCTTCGCATTCATTCAAAATATTATGGGAATGAACCTATTACTGAATTTAATGAATTAAACTGAATGAAATTAAGGTCAAAAAAAGTTTGACTTATTTATAAGCTCACTGTTCACTTTAAAATAGAAAATCAATTCGATGCAATTCAAAAATCGAAGAAATGATCAAAACAAAATCAAAATGATTTTTCAATTGTATTCCATAATCATTTTATTCACAAGTAAAAATTCAAAAAAGAGTTTCATTTTTGCATGAAGTTACACGATCCGGTTCGTATTATTAGTTTATGCTCAATGAATCGGTTGATAGGAATCGCAAGATGGATAAATGTTACAAATGATGAATCAATTTCGTCTTATATGCCTGTCACTTTATCTTTGTTCGTGCCATATCATATATAATGATAGATGAATCAAAAACTTTCAATTGAACTTATTCTTTCAATTGGTATTTTATTGGTATTTTTGTCTAGCCTCCTATTTTACAAAAATCGAAATTTAGGTAAATGCTTTCTAAACATATGTATAAAAAGAACATATTTCATTTAGCTCCTTCATGCTTACTATAACTAGTTATTTCGGTTTTTTACTAGTGGTTTTAACTATAACTTCAGCTCTATTTATTAGTCTGAGCAAGATACGACTTATTTGAAATTTTTAGTTGAAAGAAAGAATTCCTAAAAGAAATCTTTCTATCAGACTCGGTGTATTCTATAGTTACTTACTGCGTAAATTCTTGGTCATTGAGATTCATGTCAATTCGGATTAATATTAATATTTAGGTATAGATATTACCTCTTTTTTTTCTCCTTTTCACAAAATTGAAATGATTGAAGTTTTTCTATTTGGAATCGTGTTAGGTCTAATTCCTATTACTTTGGCTGGATTATTCGTAACTGCATATTTACAATACAGGCGGGGTGATCAGTTAGATCTTTGATTAATTAAGATTTCTTTTTTTTGATTGACCTCCTCCTTTCTTTAACTTTAATCCACACACAGGAGGTCAAATCTTGATTGCTGTGCAAGTGAATGAATCTATTTCATTCTAATTCGATCTACGAAGAAAAAGCACGCTCTGTAGGATTTGAACCTACGACATCGGGTTTTGGAGACCCACGTTCTACCAAACTGAACTAAGAGCGCTTTTCTTATCAGAATAAAATAAGACTGTAAAGAAAAGGATTCTTTTTGTAACCCTAATCCATTTTGTCTGCATATACTATATAGTTATAGTTTCAAAAAAATGAAAGATTCCGCCCAATTTGAATTGATCTCAGTTGATTCCTCGTTACTGCTCAAAGGAGCAGTAATAGGTAGGGATGACAGGATTTGAACCCGTGACATTTTGTACCCAAAACAAACGCGCTACCAAGCTGCGCCACATCCCTTACAATTGTTCTACAGTGTTCTTGTATTGTAGAGAATTCCTGTCTTGTTTTCCACATCCTTAGTTTCTCCATTGATATACCCAAATTTTCTGCCCATTTCGTATTTTTGGTTTCATTTAAGATATAATAAGAAAAGTCAAAAACTTATTATCATATTCTTACTTATTATCATATAATATAATATATTAAGAAAATAATATATTAAGAAAAGTCAAAAACTTCATTCTATATATTATATACGAAATACAGAACCCATTGTCAAAAAATGGAGTATTTTTCGGAAATACTCGAGATACATTTTTTCTCTTTGTTTTAAGAAAAAAAAAAAAAAGAAAATCTTAGGAATCATTGTACATTTCAATTTGAATTAGGGATTCCGTGTACAACTCTAAGTGGTCCTTAACTACATATCTATCTGATCATATATGCATTATCTTTATGTATTATAATAAATAAAATAAAAGATAAATAAAAGAAGGAGGGTTTTCAATGCGAGATCTAAAAACATATCTCTCTGTGGCACCAGTCCTAAGTACGCTATGGTTCGGGGCTTTAGCAGGTCTATTGATAGAGATTAATCGTTTTTTCCCGGATGCTTTGACATTTTCCCTTTAGTTATTGACGTGGTAAGGAATGAAGAAGATTAGAGATATAATCAAATATCTGTGACTACTCCCCCCTTTTTTTCTCTTCTCTCCTCCCTTATTCTAAAAAAGGGAGGAAAGAGAAAGAATCAAAGTGGATCCAACATCTGCGAGACTCAGGTTCAAGTTCGAATTCATTTTCTATATTTTATTTATATATTAAAATAAATTTAATATATTTTTTATATAAATAAAATTAAATGAATTAATGAATATTCATTATAGGGGAATGGGGTAGAGTCAAAAATGTGGATCTAGGGCAAGAATACAAGAACAAGATCTTTAACGGAAATGTCGTACTTCAACAGTTTACATCAATTACATAAATAATAGTTTAGAGTTTAGTTTGAATATTTTATTGAATAGTTTAAATACTCTATATTAGTATTTCTAAAATACTCTATTTCAAATTTTTATTTATTAGTCGTATTTAGACGTGTTTTACGTAGAGGAATTTTCTGAGTTGGTCTTTCGTTTCGATAGACTTTTTGGGGGGTTTGGGTTTGATTCCAGCTTTCGATTTTGTTTCTAAATTATATGTTAATTAGAAAAAAATTAGAAACAAAATTTATTTCATTATAAAAAAAATCATGATATTGAGAAAATGGATTGTTGGGACTCTATAGTGAGCTTTTCCATGAGTTTCGTACATTTGGATCATTATAAGTGGTCACTTCGTTTTATGTTGCTGGTTTACATCCCCGTTCTCCTTATGCAGGCTTGGAGAGATTATGACGTTTCTAGGGATTTCAAGTCAGTAGCTTTTACTTAATCTTAATTTTTTTGAATATGGATGTTCTTTTTGAATTGGAGGAATTGGATTCTTTTAGATAAGAAAGCTCCGTAAGAAAGCTTTAGGTATGTAACTTCTATTCTTCCTTCCTTTCCTTTTCTTCGTTTCGAAACGAAGATATAAGAATTGAGTCAATCCAAAATCTAAAGGAGGTTCATTCATGGCCAAGGGGAAAGATGCGCCGCGAGTAAAGGTTATTTTGGAATGTACCGGTTGTGTCCGGAACGCGGCATCAAGGGGCGTTTCCAGATATATTACTCAAAAGAACCGTCACAATACGCCTAATCAATTAGAATTGAGAAAATTCTGTCCCTATTGTTACAAACATATGATTCATGAGGAAATCAAAATAAATAAATAATAAAAATAAATAATAAATAAATAGATCGAACCAAGTATGTCTTAGCCCTTCAAGGCTGTCAAGGAAAGGAGGAGATGAATATGACAATCTATTTCTATTTTAGAATATATATATATTACATTGAAGATTACATTGAATTTTTGAAATTGAAATATATATTTTCATTTTGAATTGAAATATTCAATATGAATAATATTAATTAATTCTATTCTATTTTCTATTTAATCTATTCTATTTTCTATTTAAATAGAATAGAAAATCCAAAAATCCTATATTTATTTTGGGTTAAAATGAATTACAATTAAGAAAAAAATAGGATTTTGGGATAAGAAATAAACTAAACAAAAAAACACAAAAAAACCATGGAAAAATCCAAGCGACCACTTATTAAAAAAAAAAAAAAGCGACCTTTTCATAAAAAAAAGCGATCTTTTCGTAGGCGTAGGTCCCCGATTAAATCGGGAGATGAAATTTTTTTTATAAACACGAGTTTACTGAATCGATTTATTAGTCAACGAGGAAAAATATTATCTAGAAAAGTGACTAGATTGACCTTGAAACAACAACGATTAATGACTAGTGCTATAAAACAAGCTCGTATTTTATCTTTGTTACCTTTTGTCTTTGATGATAAACGAGTTCAAAAGAAAAAAAAGAAAGAATTTCAAAAGAAAAAAAAGAAAAAATTTCAAAAGAAAGAAAAGAAAGAATTTCAAAAGAAAGAATTTCAAAGAACCAAGTCGACTGCTAGAACGACTAATGAGAAACAAACCAAGTCGAACGATAGAACTGCTGATCTTAGAACCAGAAAAAAATAGGCTTATTCTTTGTTCACTTGAATTAGAATTCCAATCAGAACCTAAAAGCAGATTGTTGTTTTGTTCGACAAACCGGGGAATCCATATTTTCTCATCGTGTCGTAAGAAAAAAAAACGAATCGGAAAAGATAAAATCTTTTTTTTATTGAATGTATTCATTCATTTTGACTACTTTAGCATATTTTCTCAAAGGAATTCCTACTCTACCTTCCCGGAGTTCATTTTCCGGGGAACTTCGTTTAAATTATTATGGTGGATTCTAATCCTACTTTTTTTATGATCTCGTTGGCAATCATATAAAGACAATTCCTATTTGATATAGCTATTTGTGCAAGTATTTTACGATTAAGAAGC